GGGGGGTAATCCTATGCATTGTGCATGGCTTACTTAATAATACTTAAAAATAGAGTTAATAATCGAGATTCCTTGCCGATACTATACTATAATAAAAAAGAAATCTATTCAATGAATAGCAGCATAAGATCCATTGAGTTCTCTTCGCACTCCTTTGTGAAAGAGTAGAATGAGAAAGCTAATGAATCTTAAACCCATTGATAAAAAGAAAAAAAGAGGATAAATACTATAGTTAGTGAATAAAAGAGGGTTTGGGGATAGAGGGACTTGAACCCTCACAACTTATAAAGTCGACGGATTTTCCTTTTACTAGAAATTTCATTGTTGTCAGTATTGACATGTAGAATGGGACTCTCTCTTTATCCTCGTCCGATTAATCCACTTTTTAAAAGATCTCGAAAACTATGAATTGAAGGATTTGATTACTCAATATTCGATTGGAATGGGTTCACAATAATTCTAAAAAAATGCAGAATTTTCTATTTCATAATCATTCCTAATTTCATTCTAAAAAAGAATAAAGAACCTATATTATGATATGGGTTCCGTGATTAATCGTTTGCTATGTCAGTATCTATACGTGTGTATTAAATGTATAAAGCCCTTACTTTCTCTAAATTTAGAGAGAGTTCCACTACCAACACAACGTAATCAACTCGATTCGTTAGAACAGCTTCCATTGAGTCTCTGCACCTATCCTTTTCCTTTGGATTCTAGTTCGAGAACCACTTATTTTCTCAAAACATGGATTTGGCTCAGGATTGCCCTTTTTTAATTCCAGGGTTTCTCTGAATTTGGAAGTTACCACTTAGCAGGTTTCCATACCAAGGCTCAATACAATCAAGTCCGTAGCGTCTACCGATTTCGCCATATCCCCTTTTTCCTTTTCTTTGATTGAGACCTGGATTCCTTGTGTAATTTCATCCATCTCTTAGTTTTTTTTGGAATCGTTGAATTCATTACTCGACGTAGTCTAGCAGTTCGTCTCTATTTGACAGACCCTGCTTATTGCAATTCAGAATTGAATTGATTCTATCGTTGATGTATTTGCAATTCAATCCGAATCAATATATCCCAAAGTTTTTCTCTCCCCCCCCCCGCCTTTCTTTTTTAGAGTATTCAAAATCATACTATAACGCTTGATATTCATTCTTTTTTTTTCTAATCAGAATTAGCAATTTCATTTGCTATGATTCTATGTTCTCCTTAGTGAAATATTAATCATTAAATTATTAAGAAATAACAAAAAAAACAAAATATCTCAAAAAATGTCTATAATGATCGAATGAAAATGCCAAGAAATTCGCATTTTCTCTTTATTATATCTTTCATCATATATATTATTCTTTTCTATGTATTAGATTACTCATCCGAGCCATATCAAATTGAAAATATCTGAAATCAAATTCAATATAGAAATTGGAATAGATTCTATTCTATTCTATTAGAAAAATCAATTTGCGAATTAGAGAAATAAAAAGAAAGTTCCAAAATTTCTATAATCCTATTTAAGGATATCCTCCAGTTAAGCATATCAAGTTAACTTTATCTTTATGAAGTTCTAGTATTTTTTTCTAAGTAGAATTTCCAATTTCGAACTAGTTAATAGCTAAGATTAATAATTAAGATCTGATATTTTACGGATTTCCTATACTATACATATTTCTATTTGTTACACTATTTCTGTTATGTAAGCCCACTTAGCTCAGAGGTTAGAGCATCGCATTTGTAATGCGAGGGTCATCGGTTCAAATCCGATAGTCGGCTTTTTTCTATATCGATGTTCCATGAACAAGAATCTCTCTTTTTCTCCGAATTAAATGGAGAATCCAGGATCTATTATGTGGTTCTACCTTACAATTTTGCTAGATACAAAACAATAAAATAAATAATATATATACAAAAAATCCAGATGTTGATGAAATTCCATTTTTTGTGGTACTTTAGTAGATTTTACTCTGTTTATCCTTTAGTTTAATTCAGTTTTAATTTTGATGTATTCTGTAATGTAAATACAATGAAATTAATTGTGTAAAATGAAATTTCAATAAAATAAACAAGGAGTCTTCATGTCCCGTTATCGAGGACCTCGTTTAAAAAAAATACGCCGTCTGGGAGCTTTACCAGGACTCACTAGAAAAACACCTAAATCCGGAAGTAATCTGAAAAAGAAATTCCATTCTGGGAAAAAAGAGCAGTATCGTATTCGTCTTCAAGAAAAACAGAAATTGCGTTTTCATTATGGTCTGACAGAACGGCAATTACTTAGATATGTACATATCGCTGGAAAAGCAAAAAGGTCAACAGGTCAGGTTTTACTACAATTACTTGAAATGCGTTTGGATAATATCCTTTTTCGATTGGGTATGGCTTCAACCATTCCTGGGGCCCGGCAATTAGTTAACCATAGACATATTTTAGTTAATGGTCGTATAGTCGATATACCAAGTTTTCGTTGCAAACCCCGAGATATTATTACTACGAAGGATAACCAAAGATCAAAACGTCTGATTCAAAATTCTATTGCTTCATCCGACCCGGGGAAATTGCCAAAGCATTTGACGATTGACACATTGCAATATAAAGGACTAGTTAAAAAAATCCTAGATAGGAAGTGGGTCGGTCTCAAAATAAATGAGTTGTTAGTTGTAGAATATTACTCTCGTCAGACTTGAACTTAACGAAAAAAGGAAAAGTTCATAGAATTTTCTTCCCCTTCCCCTTTCCCCGAATTAAATCGACCTAAGGCCCTTAATTCGTATTTTCCCATTCAACTAGCATAAATGGATTAACCCTAGGATCCTTTTTCTTTTTTGTTCTTTCCTCTATGTGTATTTTACATACCACAGTAATTTACTATAAAAAATTTCTATTAAATAAAGGTATTATTGCTGGAATAAATTGTTATTTGATTTGATACATTGTGATCGTTAACGTTGATCAATTAAGAGAAACGGAAAGAGAGGGATTCGAACCCTCGGTAAACAAAAGTCTACATAGCAGTTCCAATGCTACGCCTTGAACCGCTCGGCCATCTCTCCTACATAATCTTATTATGGAAAATAAACTAAGTGAATAGCGAGTTTTCCTATTCCTGCAGTACAGGTACAACCACAACGGCTCGGGGGTTCCATGGTTCTATTGGAAAAATTCCTTTTCATCTAAGTGGAAGGATCCAGGATTTTTTTACTAGGAATTCCGCTCCCTCGAAAAGTTTTAGTTTGGGTTTTCCCCAAACCAAAGAAAAAGAGAATGGAAGAATTCTTCTTATTCCATAATAAAATAGAGGAACCCTAGAATTCTGTTTGCATAAGGTACGCTACGCCATACAATCGAAATCTAAAAAAGGGTATGAGACAATTAATGACTTTGAAAACGCGAAATAGCTGATGGGAGAAGTTATTGTTGAGAAATAGAAAAGTGGAATGAAATCCAATCTTAGTCAAATATTTCATATCTCTTCTTGTCCAAACAGAAGGAAAAGGAGACAATTTGAACTGAGCGGAAAATCCATACCTCTCTTATCCATTTAGAGCATATGGATCGATCGATTTATAAGAATCGAATGTGTTTGTTTTTATGTTATTTTGTGAAGAAATGAAAACAATTCTATATAGAATGGGTTGGGAATTATGCCTAGATCCCGTATAAATGGAAATTTCATTGATAAGACCTCCTCAATTGTAGCCAATATTTTATTGCGAATAATTCCGACAACCTCAGGGGAAAAAAGGGCATTTACTTATTATAGAGATGGTGCGATTTGACTCTTTTTTTTTTTTTTAGCCTTACCTACACCTCAGTCTTACGAGAAAGAGAGGGGGTTCGCATAGAGAGAACAAAATTAGTAAAGGAAACCCACGCTTGGGGAAGGTGAGGTGAACTAACAATTCCTTCTGTCGTGTATCCTCGATTGATGCGGCCTCAGATGCTTCAATTGTAGATTTGAGTATTGAGCGAAAGGTTACACCTACAGGATAGGTTCTGTATTACAGGCCAATCCTACTCTACTAGTACCAATAGGCAGCATAGGGGAGAAAAGCACTACACCTAGAAATAGGAATCAACAAGAGAAAAACTTTGTTAGAAATTAGCCCTTTCCTGATTGGTATCAGGGCTGGGAAGAATGGTTGGGATAACAAACAACCATCAGGTTTGTACTTTGGATACCCCTATAACCATCAAAGATCGTTGAAGTGGCTAATTCCTCTAAATAGGAGGCGTTGAGAACAAAGAAATTCTTGGAGCTATCGTTTTCCTCTAGCATTAATAGAATTCATTGGTGTTAAGAAAAACCTCTTGCGGGAAGGTTGGCTAGAGATTTCTTGGAAAAATACCAGCCCCTTTCGGTTCATAATAAGATGGGACTAATTCTATTTTTATTCTATAGATTATTTCGCTTAGTACTATGTACAGAAGGGAGGAGCCGTATGAGATGAAAACCTCATGTACGGTTTTGGAACGGAGATTTTTTGAATAGAATGAACGACCGTAACGGATGTTGGCTCAATCCGAAGGAAATTATGCGGAAGCTTTGCAGAATTATTATGAAGCTACGCGACTAGAAATTGATCCCTATGATCGAAGTTATATACTCTATAATATAGGCCTTATACACACAAGCAATGGAGAGCATACAAAGGCTTTGGAATATTATTTCCGGGCACTAGAACGAAACCCCTTCTTACCGCAAGCTTTTAATAATATGGCCGTGATCTGTCATTACGTGCGACTATCTCCACTATAGAAAGAAGAAAAAAAAAAAAAGGAAAGGATCAAATTTTCTAGTAAATACTAGAAAAAGGGCTTTCTACATAGGGATCGTCAAAACAACGATTTTGCCCTATCAGCTGTAGGAAGGAAGGACACTTCACGAGAATCAAAATAGGAAGAAAGTATGGCCTATACTACTACTCTATGGATAAAGTTCCCAAATTGATAGAGAAAGCACCGTAAAGATCCATTAGTGAGCGACTGGGTCGATACAACTAAAAAAAACT